TTCTTCGTGCCAAAACGAGAAATAGTAAGAAAAGGTTGGCTTCTAGTTCTTGCATTCTCATCAATTCGATCTAGCTTCTGTGAAAAAAAATAAGCACTTTTCTTTTTCTTCATTATTAATAAAGTTAACAAATGAAAGTTTTTGTTATTGACTTTAAAACCTTCTTTACCCCATAGAGATATTGAATAGAGGGAAGTCTTTTTTTTTCCACTGAAATTTTGAAAATGAGCATTTAAATGTCCTTCAAAAGTAAGTAAATAGATCCGAAACATATAAAATGCGGTTAATCCCGCCGTAGACCAAGTTATTATTGCAAAAATTGCTGAATATAACCAACTATCATTAAGAATTTCATCTTTGGACCAAAAACAAGCAAGAGGTGGAATCCCACAAAGAGAAAGTGTGCCTAATAAAAAAGCACTTTTGGTAATTGGTACATGTTTTTTTAAACCTCCCATAAAAACCATATTTTGACTTTTAGTCGGAGAATAACCAACAATAGTTTGCATTGAATGAATAACAGAACCCGATCCCAAAAACAATAATGCTTTCGAATAAGCATGAGTAATCAAATGAAATAAAGCACTTCGAGAAGACCCCATACCTAGAGCTAACATCATATAACCCAATTGCGACATGGTGGAATAGGCTAAACCCCTCTTAATGTCTTTTTGAGCAAGAGCTAAAGTAGCTCCAAAAAATAGTGTTATTATCCCTATTAAAGAGATTAAATTCATTATGTGAGGTATAATAATGAAAAGAGGTAAAAGTCGAGCTACAAGGAAAATTCCCGCGGCTACCATAGTAGCGGCATGGATAAGAGCCGAAATAGGAGTCGGTCCTTCCATCGCATCTGGTAACCATACATGAAGAGGGAATTGTGCCGATTTCGAAACGGCACCAGAAAAGAATAAAACAGTGCACCACGTAACAAATAAAAAATTTAACTCATTATGAAAAATCAAGTTATTGAATATTTGAAATAAATCCCGAAATTCAAAACTCCCTGTTATCCAATAAAAACCCAAAATTCCCAATAATAAACCAAAATCCCCAACACGATTAGTTACAAACGCTTTTTGACAAGCATTTGCTGCAACAGGACGTGTGAACCAAAATCCTATTAAGAGATATGAACACATTCCTACTAATTCCCAAAAAATATAAATTTGTATCAAATTGGAACTAGTAACTAATCCCAACATGGCAGTACTAAAAAAACTCATATAAGCAAAAAATCTCAAATATCCACGATCATGAAACATATAATTATCACTATAAATAAGAACCAAAATTCCAACAGTAGTGATTAATATTGACATAATAGAAGTAAGCGGATCGATTAAGTAGCCAAATTCTAAAGACAAATCATTATTGAGAATCCAAGACCAGACATATTGATAGGTAGCACGGCTATTTAGTTGCTGAATCGAGAAATTGATCGAAAAAATCATGACTATACTTAATACTAAAACACTTTGAAAAGCCCACATACGACGAAGACTTTGTGTTGCCGACGGAAAAAGAAGAAGTCCCACTCCGATTAATATAGGAACTGAAAGGGGAAGGAAAGGTATTATCCATGCATATTGATATGTTTGTTCCATAAAAAAAAGTTTTTTAGTCGGAATTAATTGCTTCCGATTAACTAGACCCCACCCCTTTCAAAAGGGATCAATAAAAAAATCAAAATATGCACTAACTAAAAAAAATTAACGTAAATCAAAATTTAGCATTTGATACTCGTACTTATTCTGTATCTGAGTTTTTTGAAATAGTTCAAATATTCAACTCAAGAAGTTAGACGTGGTCAAATAATATGACCAAGTTCCGTAAAAAAGAAAATACGTCTTTATTTTAAATATATTTGTATTTTGAAAATATAAAAATTTAGGAAGAGATCAAAAATAAAAATAGAAATTTTCCTAACAATACAATGGTTTTTTGTATAGCAACCATCAGGAATTACACTCATAAAGTACTTGATTCTGATATCAATCGTGGAATTCACTAATGTCATCGGCTTAATAACTCATTATTTTTTTTAGTTTCACTTTAGTTAGTTTATTTCAACTTATTAACTAATTCCTTATGAGATTGATTATGATTCTTTTTTTTTAGTTCCACGAATTAGATTTATATATCATAGCTTATTATAGAAATATCTGAGAAAAAACAAAAAATAAAAGTACTACTAACCCAGACAACTTATTTGTTCTTAGAAGCCTTCTAGAGTATAAAAACCTTTTTGAACAAATAAATTTGTAGGAATTTTGTATACAAGGTTCATATATTGAAATTTTTTTGTGATGATAAGGACTAAAAGAATAACTAGATAATGAATAGTAACTAAGGATTCTTTTGAACAATAGATGTCTTTCACATCCAACTATAACACTGAGTCACCTCTTCGTTTTGAAATGGCAGTTCCAAAAAAACGCACTTCTAGATCAAAAAAGCGTATTCGTAAAAATATTTGGAAAAGGAAGGGATATTCATCGGCGTTAAAAGCTTTGTCATTAGGAAAATCTCTTTCTACTGGCAAATCAAAAAGTTTTTTTATGCGACAAGAAAATTTGTGATGTTCATATGTAAAAATGGAACATTAAGAATTTGAAAATTTCGAAAATTATAAGAAAAATACAATAAGAAAAAACAAGGTTTTACCTTTTTTTAGGACTCTATTTTTCATTTTGTTGGTGGGGAGTCTTATTTTCCCCATCGACCTTTTTTTTATAATTCAAGTGCTAATAATATTTTTTTCTTTATCTATATATCTCAAGAATTTTGATTTTTTATTTCAGCCCGACCAATAAAAGAAGAAAACTCTCGGTATATTATATACAAACTTATATACAAACAATGTCTTACGTTGGAAAAATTCAAAAGGGGTTTCTTTTATGTTCCGCAAGAAAATGAATTTTGTTGTTTTAAATTTCTGCAAGAAGTTAAATGGGAACTAATTGTTATTCCAAAATTTATATTGAATTGTCAATCTTGACAATTCAATATAAATACCCTATTATGGGTTCAAACAAGCCGCTATGGTGAAATCGGTAGACACGCTGCTCTTAGGAAGCAGTGCTAGAGCATCTCGGTTCGAGTCCGAGTAGCGGCATGCCGTCTTCAAAACACCAGACAATAGATCTTATACTAAAAAATGAATTCAATTCCCGCTTTTCATTTATTACTTAAATTAAGGGATTACTCTTTTTTTTATGATATTTTCAACCTTAGAGCATATATTAAATCATATTTCCTTTTCAATTGTTTCAATTGTCATTTCAATTAGGTTGATCAACCTATTGGTCACTGAACTCATAAAACCATATGAGTTATCAGAAAAGGGCATGATACCGACCTTTTTGTGTTTAACCGGATTATTAGTGATTCGTTGGATTTATTCCGGTCATTTTCCACTAAGTGATTTATACGAATCATTAATCTTTCTTTCGTGGAGTTTCTCCCTTATTCATATAGTGGCCTATTTCAAAAAAAATAAAAATCTAAGCACAATAACCGCCTCGAGTACTATTTTTACCCAAGGCTTTGCGACTTCAAGTCTTTTAAGTGAAATACAGAAACCTTCAATATTAGTCCCTGCGCTCCAATCCGAGTGGTTAATAATGCATGTAAGTATGATGATATTGAGCTATGCCGCTCTTCTGTGTGGATCATTATTATCCGCTGCACTTCTAGTCTTTACATTTCGAAAGAAAAGTAATCGGTTTTTAAAATCATTTTCGTTTGACGAAATCCAATATAGCTATGACAGAAGTACTATTTTAAGAAATACTTCTTTTTTTTCTGGTAAGAATTATTACAAGAGCCAATTAATTCAACAGGTGGATTTTTGGAGTTATCGTGTGATTAGTCTAGGATTTCTTTTTTTAACTACGGGTATTATTTCAGGAGCAGTCTGGGCGAATGAAGCGTGGGGATCATATTGGAGTTGGGACCCAAAAGAAATTTGGGCCTTTATTACTTGGATGATATTCGCTATTTATTTACATATTCGAACAAATAAAAATTTCCCGGGTGAAAATTCCGCACTGGTGGCGGCTCTGGGGTTTCTGATAATTTGGATATGCTATTTTGGAGTTAATCTATTAGGAATAGGGCTACATAGTTATGGTTCATTTACATTAACGTCTAGCTAAGGAAGCTTCTTACGAATACAAACTAACGCGAGCTGTCTATAAAAAACTTTGTAACGAACTGCGTGAATCTAGTATCAATAGTGTAGTAATTTGCGCGGTTCTCGCTAAAGACCGCGCATATCGGGTTAAAATGAAAATTCATTTTTTTCACTTTGATTGAAAAGAATAGAAAAAAATCATTCTTTTTCTATTCTCCGACAAGTTTTTTAAAATTCTCTCAATTTTTCTTTAGTAAAAATCTCTATAAAAAACTAGATAAAAGAACTTCAACCTTCTCAACTGAGAGTGACAGAACAAAATCCGGGTAGATTCCAATCCCTATTATGGGTAGAAAGATAGCGATTGAAACAAACAACTCACGCGGGCCAAAATCAAAAAGATAAGAAGTAGGGGCATTAAATAGCTTGGATCCATAGAACATCTGGCGTGACATCGATAATGAATAAATAGGCGTTAATATCATTCCAATTGATATTACAAAAGTCAGTAGAATTTTTGGCATGAAAAGATATTTTTGACTGGTAATTAGCCCCCACAATACGATTAATTCGGCAACAAAACCACTCATACCTGGTAATGCGAGGGAGCCCATAGAAAAGCTACTAAACATTGTAAATATTTTTGGCATTGGGATAGCTAGGCCGCCCATTTCGTCGAGATAAACAAGACGTATTCGATCATAACTTGTTCCTGCCAAGAAAAAAAAGGCCGCCCCAATAAATCCGTGAGAAATGATTTGTAAAATGGCTCCATTGAGTCCTGCGTCGGTTATAGAACCAATTCCTATAAGTATCAAACCCATATGCGATACAGAAGAATAGGCTATTCTTTTTTTAAAAT